TATGTATAAAAAATTTTATTTAGCTCCTTCATGCCTACTATAACTAGTTATTTCGGTTTTCTACTAGCAGCTTTAACTATAACCTCAGTTCTTTTTATTAGTCTGAGCAAGATACGACTTATTTGAAATTAATTGAATGAACAATTTAATTTCTAAAAAGAAAAAGAAAATTTTCTACAGTATTCCATCTATTCTCGAGTTCTTTAACTGTATTAATTTCCAATTTTTCGTTATTGAGATTTATAGGCGATATAGATTAATATTTAAGGATAGATATTACCTCTCTTTTTCCCTTTTTCAAATAAATTGAAATGATTGAAGTTCTTCTATTTGGAATCGTCTTAGGTCTAATTCCTATTACTTTGGCCGGATTATTCGTAACTGCATATTTACAATACAGACGGGGCGATCAATTGGACCTTTGATTAATTAATACCTTGTTTGTTTGACCTCTTCCTTTCTTTACCGCAGGAGGTCAAATTCGGATTGCTCTTCTATTTTTTCCGTATAAATTTTGACCTAACAAAACAAGAACAGAATCACGCTCTGTAGGATTTGAACCTACGACATTGGGTTTTGGAGACCCACGTTCTACCGAACTGAACTAAGAGCGCTTCCTTATCACAATCACAAAAAATGCGACTGTAAGTAAAAAGATTCTTTTTTTAACTCCAATACATCTTGAATGCCTATACTATAATATATAATATGATAGAAATTATATATTAGGTACGTCCAATTTTAATTGATCTCAATTGATCCCTCGTTATTGCTCAGAGACGAAGTAATAGGTAGGGATGACAGGATTTGAACCCGTGACATTTTGTACCCAAAACAAACGCGCTACCAAGCTGCGCTACATCCCTTTCAATTAATTTACAATGTTATTGTACAGAATACCCGTTTTGTTTTCCACATACATACTTTTCTCCCTTGATATTGATATACATTTTCTTTTTGATCTCATCTTATATCATATATGATATAAGATATCAAACATATCATATATTATATAAATTTTTATAAATATTTACGTAAATTTCGTGAATGCTCGGGGAAAAAAAGGACGTATTTTCCCTTTTTTTAAGAAAAGGAAAATTTTATTTATCAAATTGGTGTACATTTAAATTTGAATTAGAGATTCCGCGTACAAAACAAATGCAAGTGGCCTTTAACTACATATATATCTGATTATAGATGTATGATCATTATTTATTACAATAACAATAAAGAAGGAGGATTTGAAATGCGAGATCTAAAAACATATCTATCCGTCGCACCGGTAATAAGTACTCTATGGTTGGGGTCTTTAGCAGGTCTATTGATAGAGATCAATCGCTTTTTCCCAGATGCGTTGACATTCCCTTTTTTTTTAATTCTAGGTATCAACACGCAGGGGGGGTGAAGAAAAGAAGATTAGAGATACAATTAAATATCTGTGACTACTACCCCTCTTCTTTTTTTTTTTATTAATTAGAATTAGTTAGAAAAGAAAAATAAAAAAGTGGATTCAACCTCAGCAAAACTCGGAACTCGGGGTCCCAGCTTCAAGTAAAGTAAATTAACTTCAATTAAATTAAGAGAAGGGAAGTGGAAATGTGGTTAGTGCAACAGTATTATACAAGATACTTAAATGAAATACTGTACTGTGATTCTATTCTAAACTTCTAATCTAAATAGAGTTTAAAATCTTTGTATTACTTATTATTACTATATTAGTTGCAATGAAATCTTTCATAATCTGATTTCGAGTTAGCAACTTCTATTTTTCTATTTTTTTCGTTCCTTTCTTCTTCACTTCGGAGAAGAGTTGAGTGAATAAAAAACCCCAAGGAGGTTCATGGCCAAAGGTAAAGATGTCCGAGTAAGGGTTATTTTAGAATGTACCGGTTGTGTTCTAAACAGTGTTAATAAGAAATCAACAGGCATTTCCAGATATATTACTCAAAAGAATCGACACAATACGCCTAGTCGATTGGAATTGAGAAAATTCTGTCCCTATTGTTACAAACATACAATTCACGGGGAGATAAAGAAATAAATGCAACCAATCGCTTGCGTGTCCCCTTTACAATACAAATACAAGGAAGATGAAAAATGACATAAATGACATATTCATATATAAACATATTAATATATAATATGTTATGTTAATATATATTAAGTTTAAGTTAATAATATATATTAAGTTTAAGTTAATATTAATATATATTTAATATATATTTATATATTGAAATAGAATAAATCTAAAATAAACAAACAAAATCCTATTTCTTAATTCTAAATCATTTTTGATCCAATTGAACGAAATAGGATTTTCAAAATAAGGAATAAACAAACCATGGATAAATCAAAACGACTTTTTCTTAAGTCCAAGCGATCTTTTCGTAGGCGTTTGCCCCCGATCAAATCGGGGGATCGAATTGATTATAGAAACATGAGTTTAATTAGTCGATTTATTAGTGAACAAGGAAAAATATTATCTAGACGGGTGAATAGATTGAGTTTAAAACAACAACGATTAATTACTATTGCTATAAAACAAGCTCGTATTTTATCTTCGTTACCTTTTCTTAATAATGAAAAACAATTTCAAAAAAAGCGAGTTGGTCACTATAACTACTGATCTTATAAAAATAGGCTTACTCCTCAATTGAATCAAAATTCCAATCCGAATTCAAACGTGGATTGATGTTTTGTTCAAAAAATTCGACAATCAATTTTTAATTGTCGTGTTGTAAGAAAAAAACGAATTTTGGAAGAATAAAATTTTTTATTGAATGTTTTTGCTAAGTTTGACTACTTTACTTGATCATATTATCATCATATTTTATCATACTAATTTCTATTCTACCTTCCCGGAATTCATTCTTCAGGAAATTCCATGTAAAACATTCCATGGATTCTTTCCAATTTCCTTATTTTATAATGTCATTGGAAATCATATAAAGACAATTCTTATTTAATATAGCTATTTGTGCAAGTATTTTACGATTAAGAAGCAACTGTCTCTTGTACAGATTGTTTACTAATTTACTATAACTATTGGATACCCTGTTTTCGCGAATTACTGCATTTATCCTAGTGATCCATAAACGACGAAAATTTCTTTTTTGCCTATCTCTATCCCGATGGGCCGAAACCAAAGCTCTTATTTTTTGTTGAATAATAGTTCGAGTAAGTCTTGAATGAGCCCCGCGAAAGCTTGATGCAAATAAACGAATTTTTGTTCTACGCCTCCGAGCTATATATCCTCGTCTAATTCTGGTCATTGAATAAACGAAACTTTGATGAATAACTAATTGATTTCCTTTCTTTCAGTTATTCTTTTCCCTTTTCTATAATACCAAAACGGATTCTTCCAGTGTATAAAATAATAATTCCAACGGCTTTTGCTACTATAACCTTCCCAACCACGATTTTTTTCTTTTTTCGAGGCATTTCACCTCAAAATAAGAAACTGTATTGATACTAGGTATTAAAAAAAAAAAGAAAAATATAATAAAAAAGTAGGAAATAATAAAGGAGTAAATAGAAATAGATAAATAAATAGTGGGTTTCATCGTTTCTATGGTTACTTCTTAAACGGTGAGGTCTTCCCTATACACCGGAGCCCCCTCCTTCATTTAATTATTTAATCAATGCTATTGTTAACGTGTACAGTTCACACTCTTTGGCTCTACCTATGAATTATCCATCCAGTAATAGGTCTTTCACAAGGAGATCTATCTATACAGTAACGGTATTTAATTATGAGGATTAGCTAATTAGTTGACCCTGTTAGTCCGTTCTTGCAATAGTAGGGGCATAATTTTTCGGCCTTTTCTTTTAATTTAAATAAGATTTCCCCTGCTTAATGGTTAATCATTTGCTACCAATGGGGAATTTTTTTTCGTTTTAAATTGAAAATTGAGGTGATTGAATTTGCACCAATGAAACCATAAATTTGATACACAATAGACGAATATGATAGATCTTTTTTTTTTTTTAGATAATGAAGGGGATTCTTCCATTCTATCCTATTCCTCCGTACTGATCACAGATAGTGGAAAAATTTGTCTTTTGTCCAAGCTCACGATCTGAACAAGTCGCACATACACCCTAGTACATGTTCCTCGGCGTTGAGGACATCCCCCAAGAGCGGGGGATTTAGTGACATTTCTTATTGGCTGTCTTGTGTTTCTAATAAGTTGTTTAATAGTTGGCATGTTGAATCGTATGCATAATGGATTGGTTTAGATCGATCCTAACCGGATGATTATGAATTTTTTCTATTTTTCTATATTAATATTAATAGAATATAAAATTAAAATGAAATTCCGATAAGAAAAAAATCTCAAATCGCAATTTGCGTGAAATTCCTGCTATTTCTTAGGCAACTGCTACAAGATCAACAATTCCATGAGCTTGGGCTTCTGTTGCTGACATAAAAACATCTCTTTCCATGTCTTCGGATACAACCCATAAAGGTTTTCCCGTTCTTTGTGCATAAATCCTTGTGAGGATTTCGCGCAGTTTCAGTAGTTCTTCTGCTTCCAGGACAAATTCTCCTATTTGTGCCTCATAAAAACCAGCAATAGGTTGATGAATCATTACCCTGATGATATAAGAAAAAAAAGGTTATTCTATCTCGCATAATAAAATAATAAGATGACGAGAAGAGATAAAGAATAATAAGAAAAAAAAAAAAGATAGAATTGAACAACCGTACAGGCATTGTTTGTGCATTGCATACGGCTCCACAATAGAATTCACCTTTACCTTTCATCGAAGAAAAATATAGAGTTTATCAGGCTTAAATCAGTAAATGATCCAATAACCACCCTTTCCTTGGGAGGAGTTAAAAAACAAAAATACTATGGTGGTCCCGTTGCTTTATTTCATCAGTGATTTAGCAATCCCAAAGTTTCTTTTTTTTTTTTTATTTGAAAAAAAAAAAATAATATAATCTTTTTTTCGTACTCTTTCATAACATAAATAGTGTTAAGAGCCCCCGGTGCGAAAACAAAAAAGTTTGTGACGCTGAAATAGGCCCCTGATAGAATAAAATCAGAAATACCCTTACCTTAATATCTCATACTACTCTTTCGATACATAATCTAATATAAAAAAAAAAAATAAAAAAAAAATTCTTAATCGAATTCGAAATGCCATGCTATTATTACTTAATATTTATATTTCATATGGCGAAGGCATAGTTTTCTTTTTTCTTTTTCAAATAAAAACCCATTGGCGCCAAGCATGAGGGAATGCTAAACGTTTGGTAATTTTTCCTCCGACCAGGATAAAAGATCCCATTGAAGCAGCTAATCCCATGCATACTGTTTGTACATCTGGTCGCACAAATTGCATAGTATCATAAATAGCTATTCCGGGTATTACCCATCCTCCAGGAGAGTTTATAAACAAATACAAATCTTTTGTCTCGCTCTCTATACTGAGATATACCATAAGACCAATAAGTTGATTCGAGATTTCGCTATCAACATCTTGACCTAAAAAAAGTAATCTTTCTCGATAAAGTCGGTTGATTAGGATAAATTTCTATCCTCTATAAAATAAACCGTACATGCACCTTTTGATGCATACGGTTCAACCCAAATTGCGAAAATAAAAAAAGAATCAATGTGTAGATTCCAGCCCTCCTTTTTTTGATAGTGAGTACTTTTTAACTTTTTTTTTATTCTAATTCTAATATTTATTCTAATTCTAATATTCTAATAAAGGGGCTTTTCCTCCATTTTTCAAGAAAGATGAGTTTTGACGTGTTTACCTATAAAAAAATTCATTAAACTTATCAAACTAACTTCTCATTGATGTATTCTTTCATCGAGATTCAATTCAAATCACGATGGCGTTTTCTTGTTCCTGAATGGGCTTCTTCACTTCTTTTAGGTTTGTGCTCTACTCCGAGTAAAGATCTAACCGATTTTTATTTGCACATATAGGGCAAATGTCCCAATACTGCGCCTTTTTGTTTTTTGTTACAACTTCTTTTTTTTTTTTTATTTAATAAATTTCACATCTTCTGCCAAATATTTGACATATTCCTTATATTATTCGATTGAATATGATTAGCAGTTTGAAAATTTTCCTAATTTATAAATAGAAAGAATATGATACAAGTAGTAATCATAATAGATATATTACCAATTGGGTTTTCTAAACGGAGCCTGGATACTTCATTTTTTTGGTCCAAACAAGCCAACCATAAATTATTCTAATTGATAATACTAATCTGGGTACCTCAAAAGCATAGATCTAATTGGACTTCATTGCACTTCACGCTCCAAAATTTTGATGATTTAATCAATCTTTCTTGGGCGAAACAGAGGATATCTCAATCGGGGGAGAGAACGGGGGAATTCCGTATGACCCAATATATCTGACAAGCCGCACTATACGTCAATCCAAATTGAATCGTCTTCCCCAGGATTTCGAAAAGGGACTTTTGGAACACCAATAGGCATTAAATGAAAGAAAAAAGTTAAGTACTCTATTTCACTTTGATGTGAAAACGTAACAATGAATTTCTTGTCTTAATAATATTGATCTTTATCTTTATAATTAATATTGACCCTTATAATATTAATATTTTATGCATGAATTCGATAAGTTTATAAAAAAAAAAAAAGAAAATAAAGGAAGCCAAAACGAATAGAGTCAAATTCTTACAAATAGGTCTTTTGAATGATAAACAAATCTCTATGCATTCGCTCATAGAAAATGGAGTCAACTCCCCATTGCGTATTGGTACTTATCGGGTATAGAATAGATCTGCTTCTCTTTTCTTTGTTCCTACAAACAGAATTGTTACATTATTACTAAAATAAAAAGAATAGAAAAAATATTAATTCTTTCTCCGAGATAATCCACTTAAAGGGGGAGGTCCATAACATAGTTTTTTTTAGTGCAATAAAGTTACATAGTGTCCATTTTTCGTTAATATTAATAAAGGGGTATTTCCATGGGTTTGCCTTGGTATCGTGTTCATACTGTCGTATTGAATGATCCCGGTCGTTTGCTGTCTGTCCATATAATGCATACAGCCTTGGTTGCTGGTTGGTCCGGTTCGATGGCTCTATATGAATTAGCAGTTTTTGATCCCTCTGACCCCGTTCTCGATCCAATGTGGAGACAGGGTATGTTTGTTATACCCTTCATGACTCGTTTAGGAATAACCAATTCGTGGGGTGGCTGGAGTATCACAGGAGGAACTATAACGAATCCGGGTATTTGGAGTTATGAAGGCGTGGCTGGGGCGCATATTGTGTTTTCTGGCTTGTGCTTCTTGGCAGCTATTTGGCATTGGGTGTATTGGGATCTAGAAATATTTTGCGATGAACGTACAGGAAAACCTTCTTTGGATTTGCCAAAGATCTTTGGAATTCATTTATTTCTTTCAGGGGCGGCTTGCTTTGGGTTTGGTGCTTTTCATGTAACCGGATTGTATGGTCCGGGAATATGGGTGTCCGATCCTTATGGACTAACTGGAAAGGT